GGAAAAAAAAATTCTATCACTTCCACTTATGGAGTCTTGTATAGAATATACAAATTGATCCAATTTCTACCTATTATTATGATATTACGATCAGATTGGGTGGGTACCAAAAAAATAAATGGATTCAGGATTAAATCTGCTCTTTATGAATGAGATAAAGACAGAATAATCAGGAGCAGTATAGAATTTCCTTTTTTTAGCACACTATAGAATTTCCTTTTTTTAGCACACTTTAATGTTCAAAAAAGAATTCGCAGATTCTTTTTGGTAGTAGAATTTATAGAGAGAATACGATTGAATTGCGTAATAGTAATAGGAGTAGTATTTATTAAGTACATGCCGATATACCTATCCGCATATCGCATCTTTTATCGTAATTTTACTTGTGGCAACAGAAGTCAGGTCGCACTATATCATAATTCCTATTTTCTATTCAAAATATTCAATGAAAAATTTAAGCACGATAATTCTCTATAGGGATATGTACATAAGAGAAAGACCCAATTCGGTATCTGTGTAACAATTTCTGTTCTGGGGTTTACATATCCACATATATTTTGTTATAATTGAAATTGAAAAGGATTGATTATTGAAAATAATTGATACTGATTAGTCGTAAATCAATTTGATTTTGTTATACCATTAAAGAAACACAATTTGAGATACAAATTTAAGAACCGTTCACTAATTCTAAAGTAAAAATCGTTAATGGTTCCAATTTGCCCTGAATTTTTGGTCTCTGACCGGAAATCTATTTTTTCTATTTTCAATAGAAGGAGAAGGGAAGTTTTTAAGCAGTGTGTCTTTTGAGATACAATCAATCGAAGAGAATAATCTAAACTGGATCCAATAAAAAATAGGGATTCATTTTTGAAAAGGGATAAGTACAATGGGATTCAAGATCAAAAAAAAAATTAGTAATAGAATATGGATGGATAAAAATATTGTCCATTTTGGATCAGATTTGGCGGCATGGCCAAGTGGTAAGGCGGGGGACTGCAAATCCTTTATCCCCAGTTCAAATCCGGGTGTCGCCTGATCAACAAAAGACTTGAAATTTCTTATTCTGCTGATCTAAACCAATAGGTATGAAGTAACCCTTACTTATTAATTAATGATTGATTCGGACATTTATTTGATTTATGATATCAATTGAATCAAATAAATAGTGAGAGTCAATTCTGGGATTCAGAACTACGAAAGTAAGAGGTCGGAAATCTTAGTATCCAAAGGTTCCTAAAGGACACTCCATTTTTGCTCCTAGGATTGAAGAAGAGATTATACAAAAGACTATCAAGACTTCCTAATTATCTTACACTACCTATAGATTACAAAAAAAAGAATGTATGTAATAATGGTGGTGGTGTCTTACCATTCCATTCTTTCACAGAAAGAAAGACGTAAGCCTTAGATCAAATAAAATAGAGGTATCTGATAGATGGTTATCTATCTTGATGGTATATTTTGACGTCTTTTGCTTATGAAAGAAAGGTAACAAACAATAACAATAGGTCTTACTATTTCTACATGTTCCATTAGGAGCATTCCTTTGCTATTTCCAAATAAAAAAAAAGGTGTGTGTATCGTATTTGTGCTTAATGCTTCCCGATTCTACCAGAAATTTTATAATATAGGAACTTGTTACGAGTGGATTCATTGGATTAGTTCATTAATAGCCTTAAGTCAGAATACTATTTTCTTTTGACTCTGCACCATTGATTCCCCTATGATTATTGATCAATAATCAATAATGAAATAATTCCTTCATAGAGATAGGAGACATAATTCACATGGATATAGTAAGTCTCACTTGGGCTGCTTTAATGGTAGTCTTTACATTTTCCCTCTCACTCGTAGTATGGGGAAGAAGTGGACTCTAGGGGTACTACTAATTGAATAATCGATTGAGTGATCGAATTGTATCAATCGTTTAATTGATCGTTTTGCGAAACTAAAAAAAAAAAGATTCCCTGGTTTCGTTTTCTTTTATTTTTTTTTTTTTATATATATATTATATATAAATCTAATTATTAATATAAATCTATACTATATATTAAGTTATTAAGTTATAAGAAGCCTAGGAATTAGAAGAGTTGGCCTTGGATTATTTTGGATTGATCGAAACCCATACAAGTAGATGTAGCGAAAAAAAAAGAAATAGAATTAGACTGCTATTTCGATGTATATGTATTAGATGATATACAATACTATCTAGTGTGTAGAAAGAACTATATATAATATAGTTCTTTCTACCACACTATCTCAGATACTTATGATTCCAGCCAAATCGTTTCATTTAAAACTTGGAGTTTTAATCCCTTTCTTTTATTTCTTCAATCATTGATAAGAACTAATAATCCAACCAAGTTTCAGTTAAATTAATCATTTTGACTGACTGTTTTTACGTAGATAATAAGTAAAAAAGCAGTAGGAACTAGAATGAACAGTGCAGTAGCAATAAATGCGAGAATATTGACTTCCATAATCTCATTGTTTTTTTACTTCGCAATAACTCGGGATCTAATCCCATAGAGATAAGAAATTTTACTCCTGTCAGTTCAATGGGATGAATTGAATTCTGATGATACTGAATCGGATCAATATTATGAATAACAATATCTGATCTATCAAATCGATTCATCGTCGAGAATTGAATAGTATAACATAAGAAAATCTTTTATTTTATCCATACTAAATCCGAAATGGGATTCTTTATTGGATCAGGAATTCCATTGAATTTTTCATCCTTTTTTCCACTTTTTTTTTCTTTTCCATAACCTACTGTCTTTGTCTTCCTTATACAACTCTCTTTCCTTATACTTATACATACAATTACATACAATTATGAGATAAAAAATTCAGTGTGCAATTTGCATGAGAATAGATAGATTGTTTCCAATTAGTCATTGAGGATACACAAACAAAGTCGAGGTAATTATGTTAAGTTCATTGTGTATCGTACAATAAACGAATACAATTTGTGTATGTACTCCCGGTAAAAATAGGGGAACTCTATTCCATTTCATTGTTTAAGAACAATTGAAAAAGAAAGTCAGACGAGTATGGTATCTATTAAAATACTGAATATAGTAATGCCACCGATTGTACCAACTTACATATGTCTCCCCTTATCAATCGGTATTAGTGAAAGAAATGGAAATTCCTGTACTTGTCTGATGATAAATGCGAAACGAAAAACAAAAGAAATAAGGATCCCCGCTCCGCTGGGGATTAGATCTTGCTACCTGTCCCCCCTTTCACAGAAAATGGGGAGATGAATTGATAAATTCATCGGATCCTAGTTCGGGACTGACGGGGCTCGAACCCGCAGCTTCCGCCTTGACAGGGCGGTGCTCTGACCGATTGAACTACAATCCCAGCAAGGTGTATGGCATACATATTCTTACTAGTTTGATAAGAACATTCTATTCGTTGTGTTGTAACAGAAACACGAATGATATACTGAATATCCACATGGATATGGAATATAGTGAGAGCGACACGGATTACTAGTAACGAGTGGTTATTTTATTGCCAAAAAAATAGATAATAAATTTTTCAATGAGAAAAAGAACTATTTTTTTTATCTTTATGATACTTAATTAAGATTAAGTAAGTATCATTAATCTAGATCGTTAGAAAAATAAGAACGAATGAGAAAAACATGGATAGAGAAAAAATTGACTCTTTCTCTTCATTTCTACGGATCAGGCATTTCCGTTTCTGGAGGACAAATTGGTTATTTCATATTCATGGAGCAACGAATTATTGGGCCGAGCTGGATTTGAACCAGCGTAGACATATCGTCAACGAATTTACAGTCCGTCCCCATTAACCGCTCGGGCATCGACCCAGGAAGAATTAATTCTAGATTTATTGATAATCTACGATCAACTTCCTCCCTACCCCCAGGGGAAGTCGAATCCCCGCTGCCTCCTTGAAAGAGAGATGTCCTGAACCACTAGACGATAGGGGCATATCCACCCGACCGTCATCATACTATGATAATCATCATCATAGTATGATAATACTATGAATAGTTTTTTTGGAATTGTCAATAGAATCTAATGGTATGACTAGATCCGAAGAGTCTTTCCTACTTTTTTATGTTATGATTCCATAGAATTTTTTTATTTGATGGTTCTTGTATGAACCCCTATGCATATATGTACATATATACATATATGCAGACACATATGCATATGCAGACATATATGCATTAGACTCATAATGGAAAATTCATGAATTGAATAAAACGGGCCCTTTTAACTCAGCGGTAGAGTAACGCCATGGTAAGGCGTAAGTCATCGGTTCAAATCCGATAAAGGGCTTTTTCCACTAAACTCAAGATTTAGTCTTCATTTTTCAGCGGAGAACAGAGATATTTTTTTTTTCTAAAAAAAGAAAAAGGTAACCACCATTATAATGAGTTCTGATTATTATGAGTTATAGTTAGAAAGTTGAACATTTATTCATTATCATAATAACTAATTGCACTTATTAGGAGTAGTCTACCCTGTAGTGACATAGTAGTCCTTTATCCAATCCCTATTATTAATAACCAAACCAAAGTATTCTTACTTCTCCATTGTTCTTATCAAACCCACCATAAAATTATAAATAAATAAAAAGTAAGTGGACCTGACCCATTGAATGATGACTATATCGGCTATTCTGATATTTAAATTCGATATAGATTAATTCGATATAGATGAAATTGTACAAGCGGATTGATTTTTTTTATTTCCTTAGACCACGCAAGGCAAGAATTTGTCGATATTTCCGATTTAATCTTCTTGTTACTGGATACTTCATAGGAATAAATCGCTATTCTTTTCCGCTACATATAAAAGTTTATTTCGAAAATGGATTTTTCAATATCTTTCCTTGATTTCAAGGAATCAGATATTGTTTTGTTTTTACGCCAATGCAATAGAGAACGAATGCGAGAAAGGGACTTTCATTTCCAGTCTACCATTATTTAATATTTAATTTAGGGG